ACCCAACTCCATATTTGTAATGAAGTGTATGAATTACGTATGAACCGAAGAATAAAGAGAATTTTTTACTTAAAACTTAAATTGGAAGTTGCAACAGATCCAAATGGAAAGGAATTGATAAAACAATACTAAAAACATAATTTTGTCACTTAGACCTATTAAGGTTTATAGGGTTTTGTATAGACAAAAAAAAATAAAACGATTCAAATTATATAATTATAGAATATTACATATTGGAATTTGAAAAAAAAATCAAATGATTCAGTATTTGGGAGATAAAGACACAAAAATCAGAAACAATATAGAATCCCTTTTTTGAGCACTTAACCGATGAATTTCGGTGTTCAAAAAATGATTCGCAGAGAAGAGAGATATTTGTACTTTACTTATTTTTGAGTAGAATACCATTTGAAGTGTATAAAGTGTATAAGAAGGGTTGCATTTATTAAACACGTACGCGGATGGCTATAATATCCGACTTCTCTTTTATTTTAGTACCTTCTATTCGGGACAGCCCGGGTCGTCCTTTATCAAACGAAAATAAAATATCTATTCAATGCAAAAATGAAGTAGAATCATTTTATGATAATTCCCTATCGACAACATATCTAACTAATAGATATCTGTAATTTATGTTCTGGGGTTTACATAGACTCATATATTTTGTTATAATTGAAATTGAGAAGGATTTTTTGATTAAAAAAAAGAAATACTGATTAGTTTTATCTCAATTTGTATTTTCTTATGTATGTCATTAGGAAAACACAATTTTGAGATTAAAATCTCCAGAAGCGTTCATAAATTCGAAGTAAGCATAAGCAGTCAATAGTTAATGGTTCCAATTTGTCGGCTGAAAATCCACATGTGATTTCTCAATAGAAAAGCGAGAGAATGTTTTTAGCATTGTGGATTTTGAGATACTATAGAATGAATCGAAGGAATGGATCAAATCCAAAACAAAAAAATTAAAAATTTCAAGTACAATAAAAATTTAGTAATCCGAGAAGATTTTTGTATCATTTTGGCGGCATGGCCGAGTGGTAAGGCGGGGGACTGCAAATCCTTTTTCCCCAGTTCAAATCCGGGTGTCGCCTGATCAAACAAAAAACCCGAAATCTCTTCTTTTCTTCTGTTCTGCTGATATAACTCGGAGAATAATTCTCCGGTAGAAACAGAGGAAAGACTGTTGATATTTTGTTTGATTCTAAACATTTGGTCTGAGGTTTTTGGAAAATAAAAGATTGTGAATCCTCGTTCGCATCTAGGATTCAAGGAAATATTAGAATCTATTCTTATAGTAGGGAGCTTTTAAGACTTTATGATTCCCTTTACTATACTAAGGGACTGTCTAATGACTGGATCTTGGATTAGATTGTAGAGCCTGCTAAGAAATATGATTCTATTTAGAATTTTGGAAAGGGTTGGAAGTTGCGTTATATATGACGGACTTGCGAGATGAACGCTGGGGTATCCAATCAATATTAGACTCGATGGATAATATTTTTTTTATAGAAAAAAGAAAGAATTTTTTTTTGATAACCCCTAGCCAAGCCCTCTACCCCTCAGAGATAATCGGGAAAGGGGGTATGGATTAGGGGAAATAGAGGTCTGTACTAGATAGTGATTTATCTTTTTTAGTGATTTCTCCCTTTCCGTTTTTACTTACGAGGGTCAACAAAAAAATAGGCCTTATTATTCACACGTTCCCATTCCCTTTGGATATTTTGCTTGTGTTTAATCTTTCCCCGATTCGAAATCAGAATCAGATTGGTTTATCAATAGTGTTCGGACAAAATCCCCTTTTTTTGACTCTGCACCATTGATTCCACTATTATTAGTGAGGAATAATTCCTTTGTATTTATAGAGATAGGAGACATAATTCACATGGATATAGTAAGTCTCGCTTGGGCTGCTTTAATGGTAATCTTTACATTTTCCCTTTCACTCGTAGTGTGGGGAAGAAGTGGGCTCTAGAAGTACTGCTAAATGGAGTTGAGGAATCAAACCGTATAACTTGTTTTATAGATCGTTCTGCAACGCGTTTTTAACTATTTAAAATCAAAATATCTGAATTTCGAATTTCATTGGAGTCAAATGGAGTAATCTATGATATGAATCATACTCTTTCAATCAAAGAGATATTTGAGCGATTCCCCTGTTTGTATTTCGAAAAGAAGGGGATTCAGATGATTAGAAATTTATTCCAACCTAAGATTCTTCCGAAATTTTCTATTTCAATCAATGGAATGGGCTCTTACCATCTTTATAGATGGATACTGAGGTAGGCCGGACCCCTTATTTTTGTTTGATTGCTTTTCCTTTTTACTGTTCAAAGAACAAGTGATTTTGTTAAGTGTATACGAACTTTCTATGAGAAATGATATATAGTAGTTATCTAACGAGAGACTATGCAATAATAAGATCTTGCTTCGGACGAATCACATATTGGGCATTTTTCGCTTGGTTTCTAATCTTATAAAAGGCGATTTATGCTTTATCGACTTTTTTCATATCATGGTTTGGGCGTTAAAAATAAGTGAGGTTTCCTCTTCTTTATTAGGAAAAGGAATTAGAATCCTAAGATAATTCTAATCTTAGATTGATCGTAACAAATAGATGTATCAAATAAATATAATTGGGTGTTATGTCAATTCTATACAATATGTTATGTCAATTCCATACAATATATGGAATTAATAGAATATATTACATGATCAAAATTTGTAGATTGATCTATAGAATCTATCTTTATTCTAGATTAAAACTTTATAGAATAAGAGATCGATAGTATGGTAGAAAGAAGGATTCATCTATTTCTTTCTTACCATACTATCAAATTAATAGAATACTGCCGATTAAAGTCCGCTCATTTCATTTAAGTTAAGACACGAAATTGGAATCCTTTTCATTTGACTTCGTCAATTTTTGATAAGAACTCATAAGGAAAGTTTTATTCAAATTCATTTGAAAATTAAAATGAATTAATCATTTTGACTAACTGTTTTTACATAAATGATAAGTAGAAAGGCGGTAGGAACTAGAATGAATAGTGCAGTAGCAATAAATGCAAGAATATTTACTTCCATAATCTCATCGGTTTTTTTACTTTACAATAACTCGGGATTTAATCCCATAGAGATGATAAATCTTTCGTCTGTAAATTCAATGAATGAATTACCTCTCGATGATCTTGAATGGGATCAATATCATGAATAACAATATCTGATCTATCAAATCAACTCGTAGTCGAGACTTGAATAGTATAACATAGGAAGTTCTTTTATCCATACCAAAAAATAATTTTGATTTCTGAACCAATTAATCCAAAATTCCTTGTATTTATTATCCGTTTCCTTGTTTTTTTCTATAACTTACCTTGCGTCTTGCTTGGATAATCCTCTGATGAAGGATTATCAGATTGCCTTTCCACTTCGATTAGTCACATAGTTACAAATCTAAACAAACAATAAACGCGAAATGGAACACATAGGAAAGAAAAAAGAAACAAAGACTCCTTTTTGCTTGGGAATGAAATTATGCCCCCCGACACCCTTTCTATGTTCTATGAAAGGGTGAAATGAATAGATGTATTTATTGGATATTGGATCCGTCGGGACTGGCGGGGCTCGAACCCGCAGCTTCCGCCTTGACAGGGCGGTGCTCTGACCAATTGAACTACAATCCCAGGAAAATAAGGGATCTAGCAGAAGATTTTCTTCTTTTTTAGCTTCGTATGCGGTATTTCTGAAGGACAAGGTGGGTTATGGTAGATTGGCGAATTATTGGGCCGAGCTGGATTTGAACCAGCGTAGACATGTTGCCAACGAATTTACAGTCCGTCCCCATTAACCACTCGGGCATCGACCCAGGAAGAATCAATTTGAGGCTTATTGGTAATCCATGATCAACTTCCTTTCGTAGTACCCTACCCCCAGGGGAATTCGAATCCCCGCTGCCTCCGTGAAAGAGAGGTGTCCTAAACCACTAGACGATGGGGGCTAACTTGCTCAACCGCCCTCATACTATGATCATAGTATGATCAGTTTTTTGAAATTGTCAATATAATGGAATGGTATGATTAGATCTGAGGGATCTTTGCGTTTTTCAGAGAATTCTATCGAATTTTTTGATTCGTCGTTCATATTAAAGAATACTAGGGATAGGAGTTTTTCAGAGAATGATTGGTCCGTCAGAAAAGAAAAGGGAGGGGTCAGTTCTATTTTTTTTGCTTTCATTCATTGTTAAGATGAGATATCCTTATCTCTATCTCACACTAAACCAGGAAAGTAACAACCAATAAATCTAGTAAAATAAATCTATTAAGCGAGATCAACAAGTTATTGAAAATCTTCTATAAAATTTTAGTTCAAGGGGACAAGTAGAATCTCTTCATCACACGATTCAATGAAATATCTTGAAATTTATTTTATGTCGAATTGGTAACTGTCCATGTTATGTATCAATCAAGTCAATTTTGCTTTGATAGGAATCATTTCAATAAAATAAATGTCGGTCTTAAAAAAATTTACCCTAGAGTTGCTAGGCAAATCCATTTGATTATTAAAAATAAGCCACTAGCCACTATGAGTCTAGTGCATATACTTATGTATATAATATATGTGCATATAGATATTTTATCTACATAGCGACCCGTTGGGGAATTTAATCAAATAAGCCCTTTTAACTCAGTGGTAGAGTAACGCCATGGTAAGGCGTAAGTCATCGGTTCAAATCCGATAAGGGGCTTTGGGGTTTTTCAGATAAAGTACATAGTATTCAGAAAATAGAGATATTTTTTTTATTTGGAATAAAAAAAGTAACTAACTAGATACTACGTTATCATTATACTGAGTTAGAGTATATAGTAGTTCTAGTTAGAAAGTGGAACATTTGTTCAGTAAATTTTCATTATTATGAATAATAATTCTAATCCACCTCTTGAATTACCAGAGATCCTTATTTTTCCTTATAGATCCCAATCAAATTCATTGGAAAGATT